CACAATTTTGCAAAGAAATAGCCCGTTTATTTCTCAAGAAGAGATGGGAAACATGCTCAATATCATTTGATTGAATAGTTGACCCAGCCCCCTGTTGTTTGAAGAAACCCCCCACTTCCATTGGTATTTTTTCACGAAAAGCAAACATGAGATAATAAATCCAGTCTTTCACTAAGATTTCGAATAGCTGTCCCGAATTCAAGTTGATTATGTTTCGCCTCTTTCTCGGAGAAAGACGATCAAAAAATTCCCAATCATGGTCCTTACGGATCGGATCATCCATATAATATACAAAAAGGAACTCCAGATATTTGATATCTTTCTCTTTGAATGAGATCTCAATTCCAGCGACGGTTTCATTAGATATCTTACAACTAGAATCCCTCTTTTTTCCTATCCAGTTCCTACACCACCGAGAGCCCCAGTTAGATTCAGGCATGATATATTTTTGAATTATTGGGAGAACCCCGGTACTCTCTTTCGGATCCAGGAAAGAACTCTCAGAGATCTTTTTTCCTTTTGGAAGATACAGGAGCGGAACAATCAACCTATTGATATTGGAAGACTCAGATGATTCTTCCAATCTATCATTTTTGGGTCCAATGCAATTCATAGGTATAGGAAGAAGCCCTGTCAAATAGAGATTTTTTCTTTCGACCATTTTTATATTGTTAATACGATATATAAGGACCTGGACCGCTACTACAAAGAATACTACATCCTTGATCGTGAAATATCGATTGCTTGCCGAACCCTGTGAATTTCGTGAAAGTAGGATACTCCAAATTCGGGAGTCCAAGAGTTTTATAAAACTCTCTTGATGGAAAAAAATATGAATGAAAAATCCCGCTGAATTGAATTGGGTCCATGAATCTAAGAAATAGCGAGAATTCTTGATTTCTCTCAATATCTCTCTCAATTCGAAAATCCAAGATTTGAATTGATGTGTTTTCATCGAATCCTCCTAAATTGCATTGATTTATCCGAAAGATTTCACTTCAATTGGAATTTGGTTATTCACCATGTACGAGGATTCCCACTAAGCATCCATGGCTGAATGGTTAAAGCGCCCAACTCATAATTGGCGAATTCGTAGGTTCAATTCCTACTGGATGCACGCCAATGGGACCCTCCCTCCAATAAGTCTATCGGATTTTTGTTCAAGAATGAAATCTTATCGAACTGGACAGTTCATCCTTTGGAACCATATCACATCCCGGATATGATGAAATAGGATGAATTGAGACGGTATTTTGTAAGTACATAATTATTTTGAATAAATTCACTATTTCTTTATTTTCCGATCGCCTGGAAAGAACAAGATGTTTCTTTTGTTCTTTCTTCAACAATTTCTGATCTCTAGTAGACCTCTCAGTAGGATTCGAACCCAGATAAAGTTCTGACCATCTGTCAGAGAAAAAAGAACAAGCGGTTCTGTATCAATGGAATCTCATCATCCATACATAACGAATTGGTGTGGTATATTCAAATCATAACATATGAACAGTAAAAACTAGTATTTTAATTGAGACTAGAACTCATAGGGAAGAAAATAGATTTATGAATGGAATAAAATATGCAGTATTTACAGACAAAAGTATTCGGTTATTGGGGAAAAATCAATATACTTCTAATGTCGAATCGGGATCAACTAAGACAGAAATAAAGCATTGGGTCGAACTCTTCTTTGATGTCAAAGTAATAGCTATGAATAGTCATCGACTCCCGGTAAAGGGTAGAAGAGTACGACCTATTATGGGACATACAATGCATTACAGACGGATGATCATTACGCTTCAACCGGGTTATTCTATTCCACCTCTTAGAAAGAAAAGAACTTAAATAAAAATACTTAATAGCATGGCGATACACTTATACAAAACTTCTACCCCAAGCACACGCAATGGAGCCGTAGACAGTCAAGTAAAATCCAATCCACGAAATCATTTGATCT